GGGCACAGACTCCCTTTTTCTACATTTTTAGAGAGAGAGAATTGATATATGATCTATTTGAAGCTGCTACAGGTATGCGAATGATGCATAATTACTTTCGCATCGGAGGAGTAGCTGCCGATCTCCCTTATGGATGGATGGATAAATGTTTAGATTTCTGTGATTATTTTTTACAAGGAGTTGTTGAATATCAAGAACTTATTACACAGAATCCCATTTTTTTAGAACGAGTTGAAGGAGTCGGTTTTATTAGCGGAGAAGAAGCTGTAAATTGGGGCTTATCGGGACCAATGTTACGAGCTTCTGGAATACAATGGGATCTTCGTAAAATTGATCCTTATGAGTCTTACAATCAATTCGATTGGAAAGTCCAATGGCAAAAAGAAGGAGATTCGTTAGCTCGCTATTTAGTACGAGTCGGTGAAATGAGGGAATCCATAAAAATTATTCAACAGGCTGTAGAGAAAATTCCTGGAGGACCTTATGAGAATTTAGAAGCCCGACGCTTTAAGAAAGCAAAGAATCCCGAATGGAATGATTTTGAATATCGATTTCTTGGTAAAAAACCTTCGCCCAATTTTGAATTATCAAAGCAAGAGCTTTATGTAAGAGTAGAAGCTCCAAAAGGCGAATTAGGAATTTATCTGGTAGGAGATGATAGTCTTTTCCCCTGGAGATGGAAAATTCGTCCACCGGGTTTTATTAATTTGCAAATTCTTCCTCAGCTAGTTAAAAAAATGAAATTGGCTGATATCATGACAATATTAGGTAGTATAGATATCATTATGGGGGAAGTTGATCGTTGAAATGATAATAGATAGGGTAGAGGTAGAAACTATCAATTCTTTTTCGAAATCGGAATTATTTAAAGAAATCTACGGACTTATAGGGATTCTACCCATTTTTGCCCTCCTACTGGGAATCACAATAGAAGTACTCGTAATTGTGTGGTTAGAAAGAGAAATATCCGCATCGATACAACAACGTATTGGTCCTGAATATGCTGGCCCCCTGGGACTGCTTCAAGCTATAGCAGATGGAACTAAACTACTTTTAAAAGAGGATATCCTCCCATCCCGAGGAGATATTCCTTTATTTAGCATTGGTCCCTCTATAGCAGTCATATCCATTTTATTAAGTTTTTTAGTTATCCCTTTAGGATATCGTTTTGTTTTAGCTGATCTTAGTATTGGTGTTTTTTTATGGATTGCGATTTCAAGTATTGCTCCTATTGGTCTTCTCATGGCAGGATATAGCTCAAATAATAAATATTCTTTTTCAGGCGGTCTACGAGCGGCTGCTCAATCTATTAGTTATGAAATACCATTAACTTTTTGTGTACTAGCAATATCTCTACGTGTGATTCGTTAAAATAGGATCCTTTTCCTCTAAAATACATTGAATGCTTATCTTCCTTTGCTTATTCTGTATTCGCGTTGGTAAGTTAAACTCGATAGCTATATGAGTGAAACAAAACAGCTTATTAATTTGTAGTAAAAGTAAAAAATCTCATTTCCTACGTACAAGAAAAAAGTTCAAGTAAACATAAGCAGTGTAAACTCTTTACCCCAAGGTTGAGATTGTTTGATTAGTCATCATATCTTGAAGCGGGCAAGAATAAAGGATTCGCGATATGGAATTCCATTACTAGAATATTTTGAGTTATTACTATAATTGAAACTTATAACCATAAGGCAATCCATCAAAAGTTAGTGAGGGATTAGGAACACTAAAGTACATACAGGATTAGTAATGAGAGAATCTAAATCATTAGACATTTTTCCTCATAAAAGGAATCATAATAAGGACTTGAAATTGGTGGAAATGATCAAGCAGTACTTTCTTCAGATTCCGGTCTAGAGTATGTTCCCATTCACTTGTTAAGGAAATGGCTATCAAGAACGAATTAACCCTTTATTCTTTTTTTAAGTATACCCCTCCCGGGGAAAGAAGAGTAGGACAAAAGATATGGAATACAATACAAAAAAGGATCTTTATTTATTCTTTCCTTCCTTTATCCCTATTCATACAGAATTCCTCATGAACTAATGCCAAATTCTTTCCATTTATTAATTGCTATAACGAGTGATTTATTCCAATATTAAGTTATTACCGAACAAAGAAAAATTATATTATATAAAGGATGAGATCAATTCGGAAGCGCTTTTTTGTTATTCTAGCAGACGTAATTGCTTTGGTCTAATTTTGGGCTTTCCAATCAATTTTATCTTATCTAATTCTATCTATGCCCAGAGGATGATACCGAAACGAAACAATCCTTTCCTTTTTTCTGATCATAGAGGAGCCGTATGAAGCTAAGGTTTCATGTACGGTTTTGGAATAGCGGTGGGAACTGTGATGTTATCATCGACTATGATTATCTAATAGTTCAAGTACAGTTGATATAGTTGAAGCACAGTCCAAATATGGTTTTTTTGGATGGAATCTTTGGCGTCAGCCTATAGGTTTTCTAGTTTTTCTAATTTCTTCTTTGGCAGAATGTGAAAGATTACCCTTTGATTTACCAGAAGCAGAAGAAGAATTAGTAGCAGGTTATCAAACCGAATATTCTGGTATTAAATATGGTTTATTTTATCTTGTTTCTTACCTAAATTTATTAGTTTCCTCTTTATTTGTAACTGTTCTATACTTAGGCGGGTGGAATTTCTCTATTCCCTATATATCCTTTTTTGGATTTTTCCAAATGAATAAAATAATTGGAATTTTGGAAATGGTAATAGGTATCTTTATTACATTAACTAAAGCTTATTTATTTCTCTTCATTTCTATCACAATAAGATGGACTTTACCCAGGATGAGAATGGATCAGTTATTAAATCTTGGATGGAAATTTCTTTTACCTATTTCTCTGGGCAATCTCTTATTAACAACTTCTTCCCAACTAGTTTCACTATAAATAAGAATACAATAACAGTAAGAATATTTTCAACACAAAAGTTCTCTCAAACAAGAGAAAGAAACATACCTTTTTCATATATAGATTTAGAATATGTTCCCTATGCTAACTGGGTTCATTAGTTATGGTCAACAAACAATACGCGCCGCAAGATACATTGGTCAAAGTTTCATAATTACCTTATCCCACACAAATCGTTTACCTATAACGATTCACTACCCTTATGAAAAATCAATTACATCGGAGCGTTTCCGGGGGCGAATACACTTTGAATTTGATAAATGCATTGCTTGTGAAGTATGTGTTCGCGTATGCCCGATAGATCTACCCCTTGTGGATTGGAGATTTGAAAAGGATATTAAAAGAAAACAATTGCTTAATTATAGTATTGATTTCGGAGTTTGTATATTTTGCGGTAACTGTGTTGAATACTGTCCCACAAATTGTTTATCAATGACTGAAGAATATGAACTTTCTACTTATGATCGTCATGAATTGAATTACAATCAAATTGCTTTGAGTCGGTTACCAATCTCCATAATGGGAGATTACACAATTCAAACAATTAGGAATTCGCCTCAAAGTAAAATAGACGAAGAAAAATCTTGGAATTCAAGAACGATTACGGATTACTAGGTATTAGGATTTTTTTATTAGAAAAATCCATTTTTACTAACTCTAACGAAAAAAGAATAACTACTGCTTAACAACTTATATGTATATACAAAAAAATATCCTAATACCTTTTTCCTTCCTTGAATCTTTTAGTTTTAGTCAGTTCATGAAAAATTTTATACTAGAAATTTCTTCTTATCCATAATGGATTTACCTGGACCAATACATGAGATTCTTGTGCTATTTGGGGGATTTGGTCTTCTACTAGGAGGTCTAGGAGTAGTATTACTTACCAACCCAATTTATTCTGCCTTTTCGCTGGGATTAGTTCTTGTTTGTATATCCTTATTCTATTTTTTATTAAATTCCTACTTTGTAGCTGTCGCACAACTTCTTATTTATGTGGGAGCCATAAATGTCTTGATCATATTTGCTGTAATGTTTGTAAATGGCTCAGAGTGGTCTAAAGATAAGAATTATTGGACTATTGGAGATGGGTTTACTTTACTCCTTTGTATAACTATTCCTTTTTCACTAATGACTACTATCCCAGATACGTCGTGGTATGGAATTCTTTGGACTACAAGATCAAACCAAATAGTAGAACAGGGTCTCATAAATAACGTTCAACAAATTGGGATTCATTTAGCAACCGATTTTTATCTTCCGTTTGAACTCATTTCCCTAATTCTTCTAGTTTCTTTAATAGGTGCAATTACTATGGCTCGACAATAAGAAATACTTAGAATGAGTCAAAATTCTTAGAATTTCAAATATAAAATAAATAACTAAAGAATCACAATTTTGATTTAGTAAAACCCATCTACTGCCAATACAACAAATACCTTCTTTTCTCTTTTGTTGCGTAATTGTTCTATTCTAATTAATTGAATCGGTTCAATTCTTGTCCTCATATTGAAATGAATCGAGATTGATAAGGAGTTAGTTAATGATGTTTGAGCATGTACTTTTTTTGAGTGTCTATTTATTTTCGATTGGTATCTATGGATTGATCACAAGCCGAAACATGGTTAGAGCTCTAATATGTCTTGAACTTATACTGAATTCAATTAATCTAAATCTCGTAACATTTTCTGATCTATTTGATAGTCGCCAATTAAAAGGAGACATTTTCGCAATTTTTGTTATAGCCCTTGCGGCTGCTGAAGCAGCTATTGGACTATCCATTCTTTCTTCCATCCATCGTAACAGGAAATCAACTCGTATCAATCAATCCAATTTTTTGAATAATTAGACATAGAATCCCCTAAACAAAGGGGCATATATAATAATAAGAAACATTAAGATGAATAGAAATCGAATCTTATTTTCTTATTAGTGTTTAATAATATCCTTTTTTTGAGTAGGTTATTTCAGAGTATTGTTTTTTACTTATTGAATATTGCATTTTTGCAATTCATTGATATTGCAATTTGAATATTGCAATAATTTATATTGAAAAGATGATAGCCAATTTATTGGCTAATTCGAATTAGTATGTAGAATTCGTATAATTATAACTGTTGAAGCCTTAAATTCAAGTCTCTTGGCTCTTTTCACGCTTTCTCACAAACAGATTACGAAATATATTGCATTATTTGTTAAAGTTTGGATAAACCATTGCTTCGTCTGGTGTCTACAATACATCTAATTTATATAGTACTAATTTCATTTTTACCAGATCGAAAATTTTTATGTTGAAAAGGAAAATTTAGAGATCCAATGTCACATTCTGTAAAAATTTATGATACATGTATAGGATGCACTCAATGTGTACGAGCTTGCCCAACAGATGTATTAGAAATGATACCTTGGGATGGATGTAAAGCCAAGCAAATTGCTTCCGCGCCGAGAACCGAAGATTGTGTGGGTTGTAAGAGATGCGAATCCGCCTGTCCAACGGATTTTTTAAGTGTCCGCGTTTATTTAGGGCCTGAAACAACCCGCAGCATGGCTCTATCTTATTGATACGTTACAAAAAACTCCACTTGAATCGTCTGATTCCTCTTTACCGAAGAAGCCTGTGCTCGAAATAATCGAGCATGGGCTTTTCTGGTCAAAACGTATCTTGTCTTTATTACTTTATCATGAGTTATTTTCCTTGGTTAACAATACTTGTTGTTTTGCCGATATTTGCAGGTTCATTAATTTTCTTTTTACCTCATAAAGGAAATAAAATCGTTAGGTGGTATACTATAGCTATTTGTTTATTAGAATTCCTTCTAATGACTTATGCATTCTGTTATCATTTCCAATTGGAGGATCCTTTAATCCAATTAAAGGAGGATTCTAAATGGATAGATGTTTTCGATTTCCACTGGAGATTGGGAATCGATGGACTTTCATTAGGATCTATTTTATTGACAGGATTTATCACTACTTTAGCTACTTTAGCGGCTTGGCCGGTTACTCGGAATTCGCAATTATTCTATTTCCTGATGCTAGCAATGTATAGCGGTCAAATAGGATTATTTTCTTCACGAGACCTTTTACTTTTTTTTATCATGTGGGAGTTAGAATTAATTCCTGTTTATTTACTTTTATCCATGTGGGGGGGAAAGAGGCGTCTGTATTCAGCTACCAAGTTTATTTTGTATACTGCAGGCGGTTCCATTTTTTTCTTAATTGGAGTTCTGGGTATGGGATTATATGGTTCCAATGAACCCGGATTAGATTTAGAAAGATTGATTAATCAATCATACCCTACAACATTGGAAATACTACTGTATTTTGGCTTCCTTATTGCTTATGCTGTCAAATTGCCGATTATACCTTTACATACGTGGTTACCAGATACCCATGGGGAAGCGCATTACAGTACATGTATGCTTTTAGCCGGAATTCTATTAAAGATGGGAGCATACGGATTGATTCGGGTCAATATGGAATTGTTACCGCATGCTCATTATCTATTTTCCCCTTGGTTGGTAATAATAGGAGCGGTGCAAATAATCTATGCAGCTTCAACTTCTCTTGGTCAACGAAATTTCAAAAAAAGAATAGCCTACTCCTCCGTATCTCACATGGGTTTCATAATTATAGGAATTGGTTCCATAACCAACATTGGACTAAATGGAGCTATTTTACAAATATTATCTCATGGATTTATCGGTGCTACACTTTTTTTCTTGGCGGGAACGGCTTGTGATAGAATGCGTCTTGTTTATCTCGAAGAACTGGGGGGAATATCTATCCCAATGCCAAAAATTTTTACCATGTTTAGTAGCTTTTCAATGGCTTCTCTTGCCTTGCCGGGAATGAGCGGTTTTGTTGCAGAATTAGTAGTATTTTTTGGACTAATTACTAGTCCTAAATTTATGTTAATGCCAAAAATGCTAATTACTTTTGTAATGGCAATAGGAATGATATTAACTCCTATTTATTTATTATCTATGTTACGCCAGATGTTCTATGGATACAAGCTATTTCATGTTCCAAACAAAAATTTTGTAGATTCTGGACCACGGGAACTCTTTCTTTTAATCTGTATCTTTTTACCAGTAATAGGAATTGGTATTTATCCAGATTTGGTTCTCTCGCTATCCGTTGATAGGGTAGAGGTTCTATTATCCAATTATTATACTAAATAGGATTTTCTTTTTTTAACCAGTCCGCTCCATATTCCAGAGTGGAAAAATAAAAAATTCAGAAAAAAGTAAAAAAGTCTAATTAGATCTATCTCGAATTTTTGAGAACCCCTTGAACGTCTTTTCAAAGGGTTCTCAAATCAAACTAAAAAGGAAAAAAACCGAAGGTTTTATGTTATGTAATTATTTAGATGGTAATGTAAATGAACCGTAACTATGTAAACCTATTCCTAACAGATTGATACCAAAATAGCAGATCCAAATTATAAGAAATCCTATCGAAGCTACAAGTGCGGAATTCGTACCCTTCCAATTTGGATTTTTTCTACTATGTAAATATATTGCAAATATGGTCCAGGTAATAAATGCCCAAGTTTCCTTAGGATCCCAATTCCAATAGGATCCCCATGCCTCATTAGCCCATACTGCTCCACAAAGAATACCCACGGTTAAAAGAGTAAACCCTAGACTAATGACACGATAACTCCAAGAATCCAAACGCTCAGTTAATTGATATTTGTAATAATTTGGAAATACGGGAAAAGAGGTGTTTTTTAAAGCACTTCTTTTTGCATATAAATATTCAATCTCACTAAAGAAAAATGTTTTTCTTAAAACATTTTTCTTTAGTGAAAAGAAATCGAAATTCTTTCGAAATCTAATGATTAGAAGAGCGGCGGATAATAAGGATCCACACAAAAGAGTTGCATAGCTTAGTAACATCATACTGACATGCATCATTAACCACTGAGATTGTAGAGCAGGTACTAGTATTGTGGATTGATGCATTTCAGTTAAAAGACCCGACGTGGCAAAGCCTTGCGTTAAAATAGTACTTGGCGTAGTTATTGTGCTTAAATCATTTTTCGAGTTCTGTATCTTAGGAATAGTATGAAGAATATACAGAGTCCATGAAAGGAAGATCAATGACTCATATAAATTACTTAATGGAAAATGTCCCGAAGAAACCCAACGAGAGACTAAAAATCCTGTTATAGAGAAAAAAGTAGCTATCATTCCTTTTTCTGACGAATCACGTAATCCCCTAAGTTCACGAACTAATAAGGTTATCAAATGAATCGTAATCACAATTGAAATGGTTGAGAAAGAGATATGAGTTAGTATATGTTCTAAAGTTGCAAATAGCATAACGATAAGGTCCCATTACAAAATTGGAAATTTCGAATTGAATCCATTTTCTAATTTATTGTATTCTTTTTCGAGAATGCCGCCACTCGGATTCGAACCGAGATGCTTGAGCACTGCTTCCTAAGAGCAGCGTGTCTACCAATTTCACCATGGCGGCTAATTAAAAATAATAGTTAACTTAAAAGAATAATAGTTATTTTATCGTGAATCGTCGAGACTGGGAGAAGCCATAGAATTTAGGAACATTAGAAGTTCATCATTAGAAGTTCATCATTAACTACAATGAAATGCATTTTGTATTTTAGAAAAATTGATAGAATGAAAGCCTTTACACTCTTATTAATATGATGTACCAGTCCTAAACCCATTTATATGGGAATTTTGGATAAGATTAGGTAGAGGTTGTAAGTCCTATTGCAAGAATAGTCTACTTTTTATAATAGAATCCTCGTTTTTATGAGAATTCTATTATAAAAAAAAGTTCTTTGATAGGAAAAGAATACTGAGGACACAATATACCAAAAACTTTTGTTCTATATAATGATAATGGAGGGATTCGTTCTAAGAATATTGTACCGAGGAATTCGACACATAAAAGTACATTTATTAATTAATCCGAACTATTCATTCATATTAAATAATTGGAATTTCTTTTGGATAGTTCAATTCAGATTATTTCAAAATCTTATTATTTGTTTGCTTGTTGCCCAGAAAAACCTTTTGGTTTTGGATGCTCGTTGCCCCTAGAAAATGATCTTGATTTTGCTAAAGAATAAGATTGTACTATGGAAAAATAAGTCTTTTTTTTCCAAAGATTTTTACGAATACGCTTTTTTGACATCGAAGTACGTTTTTTTGGAACTGCCATTCAAAAAGGGAATTACTTTTTTCTAGTTGTATGTGAAAGACATCTATTGCCGCAAATCAATCCTTCTTTCTGTTTTTTCTTAGTATTTATACTTAGATACTGAAAGATACTGAAAGATACTTAAATTCTAAATTCTTCTTTAGTTCATTTTGTCTAATGTGGATAAGACAAGAGTTTTTTAAGATTTTCTATTTAAATCAATTTCTATATCAAATATACTCCATATATAAATATATGGTATGGGGGATAAGCCCTCATATAAGAGGGGGAGATAAAAAGAAGGTAAAATTCAATTCAAATAGTTAATTAAGTTCAGAAGGCTATTCCATAATTGAATTCCAATAAAAAAAAAAATACTTAGTCTCTTAAACAAGACATTCTAAAACTTAGAGAATTCTAGTCATTAGGATTTCCTTTTATATGAAATAAGCAATATTCGAGAATTTCCTATAAATATAGGTTTTCTTTGGAATTCAATCAATCAATTACGAAACAAGAGAGCTCTTTTATTTTAACAAAAAGAAATACAAAAATGATTAGAAAGTAAAATTATTCAATCTTTTTTTGTATTTTAATAAATATTTTTTTTTACTAATAACTAGATACCGAAATTCTTTGATTCACTTTTTGAATTTAAGTAACTAAACCCATTCTTAATTTTGGAATATTTTAATGAGAGAAATTAGAAAAATCCATAATTCCAGTATTTTTTATTTTTCTTATTTTGTTTTTTTAATTCCTTTAGAAAGAGATAAGAATAGGTTTGGTGAATCGGAAACAATTTTATTTTATAGAAAAATTGAACTATAAATTTAAACTAAAAATTGCTATTTCTTTTCTTATGGAACATACATATCAATATGCCTGGGTAATTCCTCTTCTCCCACTTCCAGTTATTATGTCAATGGGATTTGGACTTTTTCTTATTCCTACAGCAACAAAAAATCTTCGTCGGATATGGGCTTTTCCTAGTATTTTACTCTTAAGTATAGCTATGGTATTCTCACTTCACCTGTCTATTCAACAAATAAATGGAAGTTCTATCTATCAATATCTATGGTCTTGGACCATCAATAATGATTTTTCCTTAGAATTTGGATACTTGGTCGACCCCCTTACGTCTATTATGTTAATACTAATTACTACTGTAGGAATCTTAGTTCTTATTTATAGTGACGATTATATGTCTCACGATGAAGGATATTTGAGATTTTTTGTTTATATAAGTTTTTTTAATACTTCCATGTTAGGATTGGTTACTAGTTCCAATTTGATACAAATTTATTTTTTTTGGGAACTTGTCGGAATGTGTTCCTATTTATTGATAGGCTTTTGGTTTACGCGGCCAATTGCAGCGAGTGCTTGTCAAAAAGCTTTTGTAACTAATCGTGTAGGGGATTTTGGTCTGTTATTAGGAATTTTAGGTTTTTTTTGGATAACGGGTAGTTTGGAGTTTCGGGATTTGTTCAAAATAGCTAATAACTGGATTCCTAATAATGGGATTAATTCCTTACTTACTACTTTGTGTGCTTTTTTATTATTCCTTGGTGCAGTTGCAAAATCTGCACAATTTCCTCTTCACGTATGGTTACCTGATGCTATGGAAGGACCCACTCCTATTTCGGCTCTTATACACGCAGCAACTATGGTTGCTGCGGGGATTTTTCTTCTAGCTAGACTTCTTCCTCTTTTCATATCCCTACCCTGGATAATGAGTTTCATTTCTTTAATAGGTACAATAACACTCTTCTTAGGAGCCACTTTAGCTCTTGCTCAGAGAGATATTAAAAGAAGCTTAGCCTATTCTACAATGTCTCAATTGGGTTATATGATGTTAGCTCTAGGTATAGGTTCTTATCAAGCTGCTTTATTCCATTTGATCACTCATGCTTATTCGAAAGCTTTATTGTTCTTAGGATCCGGATCCGTTATTCATTCAATGGAACCTCTTGTTGGATATTCACCAGATAAAAGTCAGAATATGGTTCTTATGGGTGGTTTAAGAAAATACGTTCCAATTACAAGAACTACTTTTTTATGTGGTACACTTTCTCTTTGTGGTATTCCACCTCTTGCTTGCTTCTGGTCCAAAGATGAAATCCTTAGTAATAGTTGGTTGTATTCACCCTTTTTTGGAATAATAGCCTCTTTTACTGCAGGATTAACTGCATTTTATATGTTTCGGATATATTTACTTACTTTTGATGGGTATTTGCGTGTTCATTTTCAAAATTACAGTAGTACTAAAGAAGGTTCGTTGTATTCAATATCCTTATGGGGAAAAAGTATATCCAAAGGAGTCAATAGGGATTTTGTTTTATCAACAATGAAGAGTGGAGTTTCTTTTTTTTCACAAAATATACCAAAAATTCCTGCTAATACAAGAAATAAGATAGGATCCTTTAGTACTCCCTTTGGGGTTGGGGCTAAAAATACTTTTGTCTATCCTCATGAAACGGGAAATACTATGCTATTTCCTCTTCTTATATTACTACTTTTTACTTTGTTCATTGGATCCATAGGAATCCATTTTGATAATGGAGTAAAAGATAATAGAATATTGGAGTTAACCATATTATCAAAGTGGCTAACTCCTTCAATAAACTTGTTCCAGGAAAATTCTAATTCTTCCATAAATTCATATGAATTTCTCACTAATGCAATTTCTTCTGTAAGTTTAGCAATTTTTGGTCTATTCATAGCATATATCTTTTATGGATCTGCTTATTCTTTTTTTCAGAATTTGAATTTTCAAAATTCCCTTGTAAAAAAGAATCCAAAAAAGAGCTTTTTGGATGAAGTAAAAAAAAAGATATACAGCTGGTCATATAATCGTGGTTATATAGATTTTTTCTATACTAGGGTTTTTATCCTAGGTATAAGAAGATTAGCCGAACTAACGCATTTTTTTGATAAAGGTGTCATTGATGGAATTACCAATGGAGTAGGTCTTGCTGGTTTTTGTATAGGAGAAGAAATCAAATATGTAGGGGGAGGGCGAATATCGTCTTATCTATTCTTTTTTTTATGTTATGTATCCTTGTTCTTATTCTTTATTCCATGAAAATGGATTATTCCATGAATTCCTCAAAACGAGGCTCATCAAAATGCAAAATCTAAGACTACTATAAGACTACTAATAAAATAAGAAAAAAATGAGAACGATTAAATTACTTCTCCCGAATATCCAACTGACTGATTAATTTCTTATAACGTACTCTATTTTTCTTTGCCAAATAAGCCAGCAAACGTTGACGTTTTCCCAAAAGTCTTCGTAGACCTCTTTCCGATGAAAAATCTTTTTTGTGTAATTCTAAATGTGAAGCAAGTCTCCGTATCTTATTGGTGAAACTGAATACTTGAA